CCTATGGTTAAAAATATAAACCCGAGACTAATGACACGAGAACTCCAACAATCCAATTGCTGAATTAATCGATACCTGCGATAATTTCTAAATGAAATAAAACAATTGTTTTGTAAAACATTGCTTATTTTATTCACGTATTGGATTTCGCCAAAAGAAAATGATCCCATTGGTAAATGATTTCTTTTATATTTCGAAAAAATATCGATATTTTTTCGAAATGCAATGACTAGAAGAGCTACTGATAATAATGATCCACACAGAAGAGCTGCATAGCTCAATACCATCATACTTACGTGCATCATCAACCACTGTGATTGTAGAGCAGGTACTAAAATTGTGGATTGATGTATTTCAGTTAAAAGACCCGAAGTAGCAAATCCTTGGGTAAAAATAGCACTTGGTGCAGTTATTGCATGTAAATTATTTTTATGGTTTCTAAAATAGGGAACCATATGAATAATGGAGAAACTCCATGAAAGGAACATTAATGATTCATATAAATCGCTTAAAGGTAAATGTCCTGAATAAATCCACCGAATAACTAATAATCCTGTTATACATAAAAAGGTGGCTGCCATTCCTTTTTCCGACGAATTTTGTAGTCCTACGATTTCGTGGACTAATAATAATAAGTTCATAAAATAAATAAAAATTACAATTGAAACAATCGACAAAGAAATGTGAGTTAATATATGTTCTAAAGTAAAAAATATCATAAAAAATCCTAAAAAAAATAAAGATGGCCTCCAACAATGGAATGCAAATTAAGGCATTTCATTCTATATATTATAGGAGTTATTCTAGTCTTTTTTTTACTAGTATTTTTTGATAAGATGCCGCCACTCGGACTCGAACCGAGATGCTCTAGCACTGCTTCCTAAGAGCAGCGTGTCTACCGATTTCACCATAGCGGCTTGCTCGAAATCATAATAGCCCATCCATCTTCAATCGTCGAGATTGAAGGAGGCAATTCAATGCAATATCTTTAAGGAAATATTAAAAAGTATCGTTCAAATTTCTATTTGAACGTTCAATAATTATTACCTTTATTGTAGTTGGGGTAGTGTTAGTTTTAACAATGTAATGGCTTTTCATGCGTTTTAAGCTCTTATGGAATTGAAGAGTTGTAACTAGATAGTTATGTTCTTATATCCATGCCCATAACTACATTTTTTTATACCCCATTCCATTTTTATTTGTTTGATGATTTATTTCTCATTTATCTTATTTTATATTTTATTAAATTAATCCGAAATAAAAAAAATAGGATTTTTTATGGATCACAATTGAATTACTCAAGAAAAGGTATTGTTGTAAATATTTGGTTGGATAGCCTGTAAAACAAAACTGATTAATTAATTTAATCCAGTTTTAATTTCTGGGATTTTCATTGTGTCTAAAATTCGTGTTAGTATTTACCAAACCAATTAAAATTAAGTATTAGTCAAAACAATTGGTGGGCTGTTTGTATAACAAAAGAACGAGTTCAAATTTCTATTCATTCAATATTTATTTCATTTCAAAAAAAAAAAATAAATTTTAGAAAAATAATAGAGTTATCAAGATATTTATTCATATGGAATGTAGATTGTGCTTTATAGATAGAGATATCTTGATGGATCTTTTCAAACATAGTCAAACATAGAATAATAATAATATATATTCGATTCGGAATACAAAACCCAATAAATCTTCCTAAAAAAATGCTTTGTTTGAGAAGTGAATCGATGGGGAAAATAACAATCCCCATCCCACAAAAAAACCAATAAATAGAAAGAAAAGATGAAACTTTATTTGTATCTTGTGCCTGATTTTTTGTAGTCTTTTTCAAGTCTAGTAGACAGAAAAATTCTTATCTACATACGACAACAGAAAATTCCATCTCATATTGATAAGTTTAAATTATCTAATCGATTGGTTCATATTTATTAAGATTATTCCAAGACTTTATTACTTGTTTGTCGAACAAAAAAACTTTTAGACTTCCCGGTGGAAAGTGATTTGGCTAAAGAGAAAGCCTTTATTGATGCCCAATATGCTTTATTTTTCCAAAAATTTTTACGAATACGCTTTTTGGACATAGAAGTACGTTTTTTAGGAACCGCCATGAAAAAATGCAGAAGTTGTTCATTGTTATAGTTAAATGTGAAAGACATCTATTGTTCCAAATATAGAATTTATTACTATTACATATAATATTCGAAGAAAGAATATCTGAAGAAAGAATGATGTATACTAGCCAGTACTATCTATATATATATATATATCTATATATATATATATCGGATATCTTCATTCGGATATATATATACATGGGATTCAACCAAGGCTATAGAAATATAATTGCTTGACGTTGGTAATAATAAAAAAAAAGGTTTCATTTGGTACTTCCGTATATTTTCGTCATGTTACATTTCATCTAATTTCAAAAACGAAATCAAAAAGTTTCAGAACCCTTACCTAATTTAAGAAAACTAGACTCTAAACCCCTTTCTATATAATTGTAATTGATCAAGAAAGTATATCTAATTAATAATTAAAATTATAAAAATCGAATGAGACTAGTATCTGTTAGTGGTTAATTTGTTAATATTATTTGATTTGAAAAAAGTCCATTTTTTATTATTGCAGTTCTGTGTGAATTGAAGTGACGGGTAACAAATCAACGGATATCATATAGTTTACCATAAACATAAGTTGTTTTTTTGAAAGAAATATAAGGAACTCGAACAGTTCCACAATGAACTAGTTCACAACCCATTAATGATTCCGAATAAATTAACTAAAATAACTAATAACAACGAGGTATCTTGTTTTACGTTTTTCGAGTTAAGTTATTGGTGGATAAGGATAATATATATTGGAATCAAGTACTTCAATTTTTTTTGTATCATTTTTTACTTGTTCTATGTTTCTAAATTATTGTAATAATGAAATGTTTGAAAATATTATATTCTGTATCTTCATAAATATCTTATTTATTTGAGTCCTTTCATATCTTGATTCTTGATTTTTTTACGTTTTTTTTTACTCCTTTCGAAATCTATAAGAGCTGGTGAATCGGAAACAATTAAACAATTAAAAAAAAGTTTGATTTTTTTATGGAACATATATATCAATATGCGTGGATCATACCTTTCATTCCCCTTCCAGTTCCTATAGCAATAGGGTTGGGCCTTCTCCTTGTTCCGGCGGCAACAAAAAGTATTAGGCGCATATGGGCTTTTCCTAGTGTTTTATTACTAAGTATCGTTATGCTTTTTTCAGCCGATCTGTCTATTCAGCAAATAAACGGCAGTCCTATCTACCAATATGTATGGTCTTGGACCATCAATAATGATTTTTCCTTAGATTTCGGACACTTTATAGATCCGCTTACTTCTATTATGTTAATATTAATTACTACTGTTGGAATAATGGTTCTTATTTATAGTGACAATTATATGTCTCATGATCAAGGCTATTTGAGATTTTTTTCTTATATGAGTTTTTCTAATGCTTCCATGCTGGGATTAGTTACTAGTTCAAATTTGATACAAATTTATTTTTTTTGGGAATTGGTTGGAATGTGTTCGTATCTATTAATAGGTTTTTGGTTCACACGCCCCCTTGCAGCAAGTGCTTGTCAAAAAGCCTTTGTAACTAATCGTGTAGGGGATTTTGGTTTATTTTTAGGAATCTTAGGTCTTTATTGGATAACGGGGAGTTTTGAATTTCGGGATTTGTTCGAAATAGCCAAAAATTTGATTGATAATAATGGGGCCAATTCCTTATTTCTAACTTTGTGTGCTTCCCTATTATTTGTTGGTGCGGTTGCTAAATCTGCGCAATTCCCCCTTCACGTATGGTTACCCGATGCTATGGAGGGTCCTACTCCTATTTCGGCTCTTATACACGCTGCTACTATGGTAGCAGCGGGAATTTTTCTTATAGCTCGCCTTCTTCCTCTTTTTACAGTCATACCTTACATAATGTATATAATTTCTTTGGTAGGTATAATAACAATACTATTAGGAGCTACTTTGGCTCTTGCTCAAAGAGATATTAAAAGAAGTTTAGCCTATTCTACAATGTCTCAATTGGGTTATATTATGTTAGCTTTAGGCATGGGATCTTATCGGGCTGCTTTATTTCATTTGATCACTCATGCCTATTCGAAAGCATTATTATTTTTAGGATCTGGATCCATTATTCATTCTATGGAAACTATTGTTGGATATTCTCCGGATAAAAGCCAGAACATGGCTCTTATGGGCGGTTTAACAAAATATGTGCCAATTACAAAAACTTCATTTTTATTAGGTACACTTTCTCTTTGTGGTTTTCCACCTCTTGCTTGTTTTTGGTCCAAAGACGAAATTCTTAATGATAGTTGGTTGTATTCACCTATTTTTGCAATAATAGCTTGTTTCACAGCAGGGTTAACTGCATTTTATATGTTTCGGATGTATTTACTTACTTTTGAAGGGCATTTAAATTTTAATTTTAAAAATTACAGCGGAAAAAAAAATAATGCGTTCTATTCAATATCCATATGGGGAAAAAAAGCGATAAAAAAAAAAAAAATTTTATCAACAATGAATAATAATCAGAGGGGTTCCCTTTTTTCAAAAAAAACATATCCAATTGATGGTAATGTAAGAAATATGATACAACCCCTTATTACTATTAAAAATTTTCCCAATAAAAAAACTTCCACGTATCCTTATGAATCGGACAATACAATGTTATTGCCACTTTTTGTATTGGTCTTATTTACTTTATTTGTTGGATCCATAGGAATTCCTTTTGATCAAGGAATAATATATTTGGACATATTATCAAAATGGTTAACTCCGTCGATAAACTTGCTACATTCAAATTCTAACAATTTTTTTGATTGGTATGAATTTGTGCGAAATGCAATTTTTTCAGTCAGTATAGCTTATTTCGGAATATTTATAGCGTCTCTTTTATATGGGCCCGCTTTTTCATATTTTCAGAATTTGAACTTAATC